GGGTATTCCTTTATCATTTCGTCCAACACGAAGAGTTCCTCCAATTCTATGAATTTTTCTAGAATACTCTTTTCTTGAATATCATTCAAAAAGGTTTCGGATTGCCTAGTATTCCACCAATTAGTAATCCAAGATTCCAGACTTTTATTAAATGAGAGAGAGATCCACCAGGGCAAAAATACTATAGATGCCAGATATAGAAGGGGAGTGAATGCTTTCTTTTTTGCCATTTTTTTCATCTGTGAATTGTTAATGAACCCACCTCATTCGTCGACTCTATGCGATCTAATATTTCTATCAAGCATGAGTTCTATTACAAGGTATCGAGCCTATGAATCTATTCGCTGTTTTTTATTTGTGATTCAGTGGGTAGTCCTTGAATCTAGAAAGAATACAGAAATAGAATAAGAGTCCACTTCGAATTCGAATGAAGAAATAATCAAAAATATTGTTTTGTTTCCAGATATCTCAATTGGTCAAATTCGAAGCAATTGCCTCCTTTCGATGAATGCCCGAAAGAACCATTTCAAGTAATGAATATTATTCGTATTTCGAGACGAAAGAACTCCCTTTCTATTAAAATATTCAATATTTCGAAAAAATGTCGCTGGCTACTCATAGTCCCGGAATAATTGAGATCAATTTCTGAAGAATATTGTGATCAAAAATGAGTGGCAAAACAAGAGAGAAATTGGATAGTTATTGTTATAAGAAATCCAATTGTTTGGTCATTAAGGAACCCAAAAGAAAGGATAAAAAGAAACGTCGATTGACAAAAGAAAAGAGAGATAATTTACAAGATATGATCTATCTGTATCTAATGTATCAATTCAAAATATTGGACCTAAAATAAAAAGAGAAATTTTTTTTCTTTATTCCGAAATGTTTTGATATATGAGATGAATCCATTATTTCTATTTGTTACTTGTTTTGTTACTGAATTGAGTTGAGTGGATTTCCATAATACACATAAAAGGCCATTTTTGCGGACAAAAACAGTTTTGTTTTATGGCTGTTCCATATACGTCTACTTTGGCTCGAATGAGCGTTCTGAAGAAACTTCAGTTAAGTTATGCTATAGAAAAAGAGGATTTTCCCTCCTGATGAGAAAGCATTTATTCTTCAGTTCATTTCAAAATACTTCAATTGGTACACGCAAGAAATAGGCCAACTCAGCAGCTTTTTGTTCAATTTCTCGTGGAGTCAAATTCTCATCAGTACGAGTCAAGGGAATAGCCCCCTGGCCTTTGATTTCCATATAAAGGACACGACGGGCATAAATACCCTCTTTAACTTCTATTCTGATGGACTGAATATTTTTCATAAGGAATCGAAGGAAGATGCGACGATTTTTTCCAGGAAATCCCCAACGAAAAATACACACTATTCCTTCTTTTCTATCGAATCGATCATAACCACTACCTACATTCCACGCAATTGTGCACCACAAATAGGAGCTAATAAAGAGACCTGCGATCCCATAGAAAGACATCACGATCCCTTGTGGAAAAAAAATGATTTGCTGAGACGGAAATAAAGATATCAAATTCCTACCAAGATAACTCGAAGTTCCAACCAATAAGAATCCTAATGAACCTAAAAAAAGGATAAAGGCCCAGCACAAATTACTTGTTTTTCGAGACCCCGTTATAAGTTCTATCCATATATGTTCTGATCGCCAACTCATACTAGATCCAGTTGCATTTTATTGGAATTGAGAGAATAACCCAAATAAATTTGACTTTACTCTTTGTGTTTCCGAAGTAACTCTCATCAACTAGCACTATTCTGATGTGAACCTTTAGGAGTAATTCATCGAATTGGTTAGATCTAAAATAATAACATCCCCTTCATATGATCCCCTATAGATATCTACACACATTTAGATACATTGACTTTCCATTTCAGACATCCGCCGATCTTGATCTATTTGAAAATAGCTATAATTCATTTACCCATATATCATGTTTCCGCATGCATAAAAGCTCTTTCATTTATGTTCGGAGGAAACCACCCCTTATACCATATTCCACTAAATAGATATCTGTGTTATGATTCAAGTCTAAGTCTTGAAAAAAAAAATGGATGGTCCCATTGGATCTAAAAAATCTTGTTTTTTTGAATAGGAAGAGATAAAGAAGCCATTGCCATTGCCGGAACTACTAGGCCTACTAAAGGCACCAAAACAGAGGGTAAGTCGAAATTTATCATAGAATGGGTACCTCGATTTTGTTATTCTTATATTTATATTGTTATAAAGATATCTTATAATAATTATAATTAGTAAGTATATAATTAATAATTAATTAGAATTCGTAATTCGAATTCGTATATAATTATACTATAAGTGAGTATATATAATAATTGAGTATATAATAAGTGCAAGGAATGTAGAACTAAATAAATGGACTTATTCATTTCATTTTTCTACATGAAATATATGTATGATAATCCATTTATTATTCTTCTTCTTGTCTTATAATTTAAAAGAAAGAGTTTC